AATGAAGTGCCTGATTAAAGGGTTATCTTGATAGGATAAATTAAGTAATATTTCCTATTACCCTCATTATGTCTAATAGAATTAAACTATTTCTAAAAGTATCAAAAACTTTTGTGCTTCGTACACTAAGGCATAAAAAGATAAGCTAACTAAGCTATTAGGTTCATACCCTACTTATAGGGGCTTCAATCCTCTTCTTTTTAATGTTTTTAAATCTTAACAAATATTTATTTTTAACCACACTTGTTAGAGGAACTTTAATCACTATCTCCTCTAATTCCTGATTAGGAGCTTGAATAGGATTAGAAATTAATTTATTATCATTTATCCCCTTAATGACTAATAGAAATAATCTAATATCTACAGAAGCATCACTAAAATACTTTTTAACTCAAGCCTTAGCCTCCGCTACCCTTCTATTCGCTATTTTAATAAATGCAATCAAATCTAATATAATTTCTTTTTTCCCCGAAAGAAACTATATTATTTACTTGATTGTAAACTCAGCTTTATTATTAAAAATAGGCGCTGCCCCTTTCCATTTTTGATTCCCAGGAACAATAGAAGGATTAAATTGAAATAATAGTCTTATTTTAATAACTTGACAAAAAATTGCACCTTTAATTCTTCTTTCTTATTGCCCACAAAATAATTTTATCATTTTTATTGTACTAATATCAGTCATTACAGGATCTTTAGGGGGGTTAAATCAAACCTCTCTCCGAAAATTAATAGCATATTCATCAATCAATCATTTAGGTTGAATATTGGCAGCAATTATCTCAAATGAAAATTCATTTTACTTTTACTTTTTCATGTATTCTTTCTTATCAATTTCGATTATTTATGTATTCAAAACCTATAACTTAATCCACCTAAAACAATTATTTTCTCCTTCTATTAACCCCTTAACAAAATTTTCTCTATTCACAATCCTTTTATCTTTAGGAGGCCTCCCCCCTTTCTTAGGATTTTTACCAAAATGAATTGTAATTGAAAATTTAGTCAATAGAAACCTTTTATTTCTAAATACCGCAATAATTTTTATAACTTTAATCACTCTTTTTTTCTACATTCGAATTACCTTTTCAGCTTTTCTTTTAACTTACACTGAACCTAAATGAACTTTTCACCTGAACCAAAATAACTTATCAATGATACCTCTTATTTTTTCCGCAAGTTCCATCTTTGGGTTAATTTTAATTTCTTTAAGCTTTAGAATCTTTTAAGGCTTTAAGTTAATTAAACTAATAGCCTTCAAAGTTATAAATAAAGAAAATTCTTTAGGCCTTAGTGATTATCACTCCTTTAAAATTGCAGTTTAATATCATTGTTGACTATAAAGCCATTTGATAGAAGAAATTTTTATTTCGTAAATAGATTTACAATCTATTGCCTGGCGCTCAGCCATTCTATCGCGACAATGGCTTTTTTCAACAAATCACAAAGATATTGGAACTTTATATTTTATTTTCGGAGCTTGATCAGGAATAGTGGGAACTTCTTTAAGCTTATTGATTCGAGCTGAATTAGGACAGCCAGGAGCTTTAATTGGTGATGATCAGATTTATAATGTAATTGTTACAGCTCATGCTTTCATTATAATTTTCTTTATAGTAATGCCCATTTTAATTGGAGGCTTTGGAAATTGATTAGTTCCTTTAATGTTAGGAGCCCCCGATATGGCTTTTCCACGAATAAATAACATAAGATTCTGGCTTTTACCTCCTTCTCTAACTTTATTGCTCACAAGATCTCTAGTCGAAAACGGAGCTGGGACGGGTTGAACGGTGTACCCCCCACTATCATCAACCATCGCTCATGCTGGAGCATCTGTTGACCTAGCAATTTTTTCTTTACATTTAGCTGGGATTTCTTCTATTTTAGGGGCAGTAAATTTCATTACTACAGTGATTAATATGCGAATAAGAGGAATAACTTTAGACCGAATACCCTTATTTGTTTGATCTGTTGCTATCACAGCTTTACTTTTACTTCTTTCTCTACCAGTTTTAGCGGGTGCTATTACAATACTCTTAACAGATCGAAATCTTAATACATCTTTCTTTGACCCCGCAGGTGGTGGAGATCCTATCCTATATCAACATTTATTCTGATTTTTTGGTCATCCTGAAGTTTATATTTTAATTCTTCCAGGATTTGGGATAATTTCTCATATTATTTCACAAGAATCTGGTAAAAAGGAAACTTTTGGAACTCTTGGTATAATTTATGCTATATTAGCTATTGGTTTATTAGGTTTTGTAGTTTGAGCCCATCATATATTTACTGTAGGAATGGATGTTGATACACGTGCTTATTTTACTTCCGCTACAATAATTATTGCTGTCCCTACAGGAATTAAAATTTTTAGTTGATTAGCCACCTTACATGGAGCTCAATTCACTTATAGTCCCTCACTTCTTTGAGCTTTAGGATTTGTCTTTTTATTTACTGTTGGAGGTTTAACAGGAGTTATCTTAGCAAATTCTTCATTAGATATTATTCTACACGACACTTATTATGTAGTAGCTCACTTCCATTATGTATTATCAATAGGAGCTGTTTTTGCTATTATAGCAGGATTTATCCACTGATACCCCTTATTTACAGGATTAGCTATAAATCCTCAATGATTAAAAATCCAATTTTTAACAATATTTGTAGGTGTAAATGTAACATTTTTCCCTCAACATTTTTTAGGATTAGCTGGCATACCTCGACGATATTCTGATTATCCGGATGCCTACACAACTTGAAATATTGTTTCTTCTATTGGATCAATTGTATCTTTTGTAGGTGTATTAATATTTTTATTTATTATTTGAGAAAGTATAATTACAAATCGAGCTATTTTATACCCAATCAATTCATCAACATCAATTGAATGATACCAAAACTTACCTCCTGCTGAACATAGCTACTCTGAACTGCCTATACTGTCTAATTTCTAATGTGGCAGACTAGTGCAATGGATTTAAGCTCCATATATAAAGGCTTTATCCTTTCATTAGAATACTAATGTCAACTTGAGGTAATTTAGGATTACAAAATAGAGCTTCACCTTTAATAGAACAATTAACATTTTTTCACGATCATACTATATTAATCGTAATTATAATTACAATTTTAGTAGGATATTTAATAGGAACATTATTTTTTAATACATTAACTCACCGATACTTACTTGAAAATCAAGGAATTGAAGTAATCTGAACTATTTTACCAGCAATTACCCTTATTTTTATTGCTTTACCATCGTTACGTTTACTATACCTATTAGATGAAGTAAGAGATCCTTCTATTACTTTAAAAACTATTGGACATCAATGATACTGAAGTTACGAATATTCAGATTTTATTAATTTAGAATTTGATTCATATATAATCCCCACTAATGAATTAGAGACTAATGGATTTCGCCTATTAGATGTAGACAATCGTATTGTATTACCAATAAATACACAAATTCGAATTTTAGTCACTGCAGCTGATGTTCTTCACTCTTGAACTATCCCTGCTTTAGGAATTAAAGTTGACGGAACTCCTGGACGTTTAAATCAAACAAGCTTTTTAATCAATCGTCCAGGATTATTTTATGGACAATGTTCAGAAATCTGTGGCGCTAACCACAGATTTATACCAATTGTAATTGAAAGAGTACCAACAAATATTTTCATTAAATGAATTTCAGCTATAAGAGCTTCTTCATTAGATGACTGAAAGCAAGTATTGGTCTCTTAAACCATAGTATAGTAATGTAGCATTTACTTCTAGTGAAAGAATTAGTTAAATTAACATTAGTGTGTCAGGCTGAAATTATTAGTATTAAACTAATATTCTTTAATTCCTCAAATAGCACCAATTAGATGATTAACCCTATTTATCTTATTTTCACTTATTTTTATCATTTTTAATATTGTAAACTATTATAACTACTCTCCAAATACTCCTTCATATTCCCTTGAATCTAAAATTCTTACTTCCCCTTTAAACTGAAAATGATAACAAATCTTTTTTCTGTCTTTGATCCTTCAACTAATATCATAAGCCTATCTTTAAATTGATTAAGAACTTTTCTTGGTCTTTTATTAATCCCTTCAATTTATTGACTAATGCCTTCTCGATATAATATTTTATGAAATAATATTATATTAACCTTACATAAAGAATTTAAGACTCTTTTAAGTCCTGGGGGGCTAGTAGGGAGTTCTTTTATTTTCATCTCCCTTTTCTCTATTATTCTTTTTAATAATTTCTTAGGACTATTTCCTTATATTTTTACAAGATCAAGACATTTAACTCTAACATTAACCCTTGCTTTACCTTTATGGTTAAGATTCATACTTTACGGTTGAATTAATCACACTCAACACATATTTGCTCATTTAGTACCACAAGGTACTCCTGCAATTCTAATGCCTTTTATAGTTTGTATCGAAACAATCAGAAATGTAATTCGGCCAGGAACTTTAGCAGTCCGATTAACTGCAAATATAATTGCGGGACATTTACTTCTAACATTATTAGGAAATACAGGACCTTCTCTACCAACTTCCCTTTTATCTCTATTAATTATCACTCAAATTGCTTTATTAGTTCTTGAATCTGCGGTAGCTATTATTCAATCTTACGTATTTGCTGTATTAAGAACTCTTTACTCTAGAGAAGTTAACTAATGTCAAATCATTCAAATCACCCCTTTCATCTTGTTGACTATAGCCCTTGACCCTTAACTGGTGCTTTAGGTGCAATAATTACAGTTTCCGGATTAGTTAAATGATTTCATCAATATAACATAAATCTTCTTCTTTTAGGATTAGTAGTTACTATATTAACTATGTACCAATGATGACGAGACATCTCTCGTGAAGGAACATTCCAAGGATTACATACTTTAGTTGTAACTTTAGGTCTTCGATGGGGGATAATCTTATTTATTATTTCAGAAGTCTTTTTTTTTATTTCTTTTTTTTGAGCTTTTTTTCACAGAAGACTTTCCCCCGCTATTGAATTAGGGGCTATTTGACCTCCTATAGGAATTATTGCTTTTAACCCTTTCCAAATTCCATTATTAAATACAGCTATTTTATTAGCATCAGGAGTTACAGTAACATGAGCCCATCATAGATTAATAGAAGGAAATCACTCTCAAACATTACAAGGTTTATTTTTTACAGTTTTATTAGGATTTTATTTTACTTTGCTTCAAGCGTATGAATACGTAGAAGCCCCTTTCACAATTTCTGACTCTGTGTATGGATCTACATTTTTTGTGGCAACTGGATTCCACGGATTACATGTCATTATTGGAACAACTTTTCTTTTAATTTGTTTAATTCGGCATATTCAATGTCATTTTTCTCCTAATCATCACTTTGGTTTTGAAGCAGCTGCTTGATATTGACACTTTGTTGATGTAGTGTGATTATTTTTATATATTTCAATTTATTGATGAGGTAGATAAATTTATATAGTATAATGTATATATGACTTCCAATCATAAGGTCTAAATTTTTTTTAGTATAAATAATTATGATTATTTTATCCTTAAGAACAATTCTTATTTCTTTATCGATAATTGTGATATTATTGGCTTCAATTCTATCTAAAAAAACAATTATTGATCGAGAAAAAAGCTCTCCTTTTGAATGCGGATTTGACCCAAAAAGTTCTTCCCGACTACCTTTTTCTTTACGATTTTTTTTGATTGCAATAATTTTTTTAATTTTCGATGTAGAAATTGCCCTTTTACTGCCAATAATTTTAATCATTAACTATTCTAATTTAATTGCCTGATTTTCAATCAGACTTTTTTTTTTATTAATTCTATTGATTGGATTATACTATGAATGGCAACAAGGAGCTTTAGAATGAGCAAATTAGGGTTGTAGTTAACTATAACATTTGATTTGCATTCAAAAAGTATTGATCTATCAATCTACCTTAACAGAATTTGAAGCGATATATTGCAATTAGTTTCGACCTAATCTTAGATGAAATCATCCATATTCTAATTAATTGAAGCCAAAAAAGAGGCTTATTACTGTTAATGATAGAACTGAATTAATTATTCCAATTAAAGAAATATGTTGATCAAGAAAAAGCTGCTAACTTTCTTCTTTAGTGGTTTAATTCCATTAATATTTCTATTTATATAGTTTAAATTAAAACCTTACATTTTCACTGTAAAAATAAGATTTATATCTTTATAGATATTCAAAGATTCGAAAATCTCCCTAACATCTTCAGTGTTATGCTCTTACTATAAGCTATTTGAATAAAAAATAATAGATAAAACAACAACCCACAAAACAAAAGTAATTAAATAAACCTTTAAATCATTATTTTGTAATTTTTGAATAAACTTAGAACAAATTCTTAAAGTATTATAAAGACCTTGACCCCCAAAAAACTCTCTTCATCCTTGATCAAATCTTTTAACAATTTTTTGACCTGCCATTAAAGGATAAAAATTCACTCCATAAGTAGAAATTACAGGTATAAATCATATTGAACCTGCAAATACTCTAAAAAAATAATTATTTAATGCCTTATTTTTTCAATTTAAAGAAAATTGTGACACTTCATACCCTAATCACCCCCCTAAAAATCTAACAACTAAAGCTAAAACCTTTAAATACAAAGGTAAACAAATTATAGAAGGAGTTGGAAAAATCAACCATCTTAATATAGACCCTCCTATAATAGCTATAAATAAAAGACCTAATATACCTCGCAATATAATTCAACCCTCATCATTTAAGAGGTGAAGGGAATTTCTATTAAATTCTCCAGTTAACGAATAATAAACTAACCGAAAAGAATAACAAACTGTTAATCCAGTTCTAAAAAAATACAAAAAAAAACTAAATATATTTAAATAAGACAATCTAACTACCTCTAAAATTAAATCTTTTGAATAAAACCCAGCTAAAAAGGGTATTCCACATAAAGCTAAATTAGCAATATTAAGACAACTTGAAGTCAACGGTATTTGATAAGTCAGCCCTCCTATTAAACGAATATCTTGAGAATCCTTTATATTATGAATAACAGCCCCAGCACATATAAACAATAATGCTTTAAATAAAGCATGTGTTAATAAATGAAAAAAAGCCAATTTTGGAAAACCTATAGCTAAAATTCTTATTATTAACCCCAATTGACTTAAAGTTGATAAAGCAATAATTTTCTTTAAATCAAACTCAAAATTTGCTCCAAGACCTGCTATAAATATAGTCAACCCAGCAATTAATAATAAAAAACTACCAAAATAAGTACCCTCCAATAAAACATTAAAACGAATTAACAAATAAACCCCAGCCGTAACCAATGTAGATGAATGAACTAAAGCAGAAACTGGGGTAGGGGCAGCTATAGCTGCAGGTAACCAGGAAGAAAAAGGAATTTGAGCTCTTTTAGTTATAGCCGCTAATAAAATTAAACCCCCAATTAATCTTATTTCTAATTGACCCTTTATTCTTTCTAAATAAAAAATATAATTTCAACCACCATAATTTAACATCCAAGCAATAGCTAATAACAAAGCTACATCACCAATTCGATTAGACAGAGCAGTTAATATACCAGCATTATAAGATTTTACATTCTGATAATAAATAACTAAACAATAAGAAACAAGCCCTAACCCGTCCCAACCTAATAAAATTCTAATTAAATTAGGACTAATAATAAGCATTATTATCGATAATACAAATATTAATACTAATAAAATAAAACGATTAATATTTATATCACCTCCTATATACTCCTCACTATAAAAAATCACTAAAGAAGAAATAAATAACACAAATCTCATAAATATTAAAGATATTCAATCTAATAAAACAGTTATTACAATAGAATTTCTATTCAAACTTAAAATTTCCCATTCAATAAAATAAGTCAAATCCACACTTAAAAACCCCATTCCTCTTAAAAATAAAAAAATTCTTAAACTTATTAAAACAATAAATCTAATAAAACAAATAGATAAGCTCTGAAACATGATCTAAAATAGATAAACTATATTTTTGACACCACAAATCAATGTTTTATTTAAACTATTTAAATATAATCATAATATAAATGATTCTCTTTTTACAATTAATAAATTCAAAGGAAATCAATGCAAAAATAATAATAAATACTCCCGAGTAAACCCTATAGAACAAGAATAAATTCCCCCATAAAATTTCCCATGTTGTCTATAAGAAAATAAATATAAGGAATACGCAGCTCTAAAAAAAGATAATAATGCTAAACTAAATATAGTAGTTCAAGATCATCTCACCAAAGAATTTAATAGGCTAATTTCTCCTAATAAATTTAAAGAAGGCGGAGCTGCTATATTTGAAGATCTTAATAAAAACCACCACAAAGCTATTCTAGGTATAAAATTTATTAACCCTTTATTAATAAATAAACTTCGACTTCCTATGCGCTCATAAGTAATATTAGCTAAACAAAACAACCCAGAAGAACATAACCCATGAGCAATTATTAAAACATAAGCTCCACAAAACCCCCAATAAGTTAAAGTTATTAACCCCCCTAATACAATTCCCATGTGAGCGACAGAAGAATAAGCAATTAAAGCCTTTAAATCTGTTTGTCGTAAACAAATAAAACTAACTAACACACCTCCTACTAATCTAATACCAATTCACACATAATTAAATTTTATGCCAACTGATATTAAAACACCAAAAATACGTAACAACCCATAACCTCCTAACTTTAATAGCACCCCAGCTAAAATTATAGACCCTGAAACTGGGGCCTCAACATGAGCTTTTGGAAGTCATAAATGCACCAAAAACATGGGCATTTTAACTAAAAAGGCTCTAATTATACACAAATATAACAATCAATTCATATAACTAGTATTTAATAAAAAAAATCTTAATGTTCCAATATCATAAAAAATATAAAAAACACCCACTAACAAAGGTAAAGAAGCAAATAGAGTATAAAACAATAAATACACCCCCGCTTGTAAACGTTCAGGTTGATACCCTCAACCAATAATTAAAAATAAAGTTGGAATTAATCTTCCTTCAAAAAATAAATAAAATAAAAATAAATTATTTCTTCTAAACGTACAAAATAATAAAATTAACAACATTAAAATAATCAAACTAAAATAATTAGAATAAAAATTTGTCTTATTAACAGAATCTCTAGCTAAATATATTAAAGTACAAATTCATAAACTTAATAAAATCAATCCATAGGAAATTATATCACATCCTATAAAATATCTTAAATTTCTTCATATATTAAAATTTACATTTAATAATATAAATATAAATCTTACCACAAATAATATAACTTGAACCGTTCAAAAGGCTTGGGATAAAAAACATAAAGGAATTATAAATAATAATAAAAATAAAAACTTTAACATTGTAAAATATTAAACGATTGAAAATAATCATTTCCATGAGTTCGAATTATTGATACTAAAATTGATAACCCTAAAGCTCCCTCACAAACACAAAAAGTTAAAAATATTATAGAAAAATATGATTCAAACATAAATAAATTTAAAAATAATAATAATAATAAAAATAAACTCAAAACAATAAACTCCAAACTTATTAGTGTAGCCAATAAATGCTTACGTTTTAATGAAAATACCCAAATTCCTCTTAAAAAAATTAATATAGATAATATTACATAAAATTGTATTAACATTAGTTTTAATAGTTTAAGTAAAACATTGGCCTTGTAAGTCAAAAATAAGAAAAATCTTTTAAAACTTCAGAGAAAAAGAAACCCTTATCTTTAGTCCCCAAAACTAATATTTTTAATTAAACTATTCTCTGATATTCAAATTTTTATTTCTTCAATTAGATTAATAATTAGAATAATATTTTTAACAATAAACCACCCCTTAGCAATAGGTTTAACATTATTGATGCAAACCGTTGTAATTTGTTTAATTACAGGTATAATTGCTAAAACATTCTGATTTTCCTATATTTTATTTTTAGTTTTTTTAGGGGGTATGCTAGTCTTATTTATTTATATAACTAGATTAGCTTCTAATGAAATATTTTCTTTTTCATCAACTCATTTATTTATAACTTTTATTTTAATTGGAGTTAGTTTATTAATAAGATTATTATTAGATAAATACTTGTGAACAAATAGATTTATAAATTTTGACATACAAACAATATCCCTTATATTAAATGATAATAACTTAATCAATAATTTAACAAAACTTTATAATTTCCCCACAAGTAAAATTACTTTATTACTAGTAAATTATTTATTTCTAACTTTAATTGCTGTAGTAAAAATTACAAATATTTTTTATGGCCCACTTCGACAAAAAAACTAATGCACAAACCTATCCGATCACATCACCCATTATTCAAAATCGCTAATAATGCGTTAGTTGACTTACCAGCCCCTTCAAACATTTCAGCTTGATGAAATTTTGGTTCTTTATTAGGATTATGTTTAATTATTCAAATTGCCACCGGACTATTTTTAGCGATACATTACACAGCTCATATTGATTTAGCATTTAACAGAGTGGCCCACATTTGTCGGGACGTGAATTATGGTTGATTTCTTCGAACTCTACATGCTAATGGAGCTTCATTTTTTTTTATTTGTTTATATTTACATGTAGGGCGTGGTATATATTATAGTTCTTATTTATTCACTCCAACATGAATATTAGGAGTAATTTTATTATTTTTAGTAATAGGAACTGCTTTTATGGGGTATGTTCTTCCATGGGGGCAAATATCTTTCTGAGGAGCTACCGTTATTACAAATCTTTTATCTGCAGTTCCCTATTTAGGAACAGATTTAGTCCAATGATTATGGGGAGGATTTGCTGTAGATAACGCCACTCTAACACGATTTTTTACTTTTCATTTCCTATTACCATTTATTGTAGCTGCAGCTACAATAATTCATCTTTTATTTCTTCACCAAACTGGATCAAATAACCCAATCGGATTAAACAGAAACCTAGATAAAATCCCTTTTCACCCATATTTTACTTATAAAGACTTAGTGGGATTTATTATTTTAACTATAATTTTAACCCTATTAACACTTTTAGATCCTTATTTATTAGGAGATCCAGATAATTTTACCCCAGCTAACCCTTTAGTTACTCCAGTGCATATTCAACCTGAATGATATTTTTTATTTGCTTATGCAATTTTACGATCAATCCCAAATAAATTTGGAGGAGTAATTGCTTTAGTTTTATCAATCGCAATTTTAATTATTTTACCTTTTACCCATATCAGAAAATTCCGGGGAATCCAATTTTATCCTTTAAATCAAATTTTATTTTGAACAATATTAATTATCGTAATTTTATTAACATGAATTGGAGCACGACCAGTAGAAGACCCTTATATTATTACAGGACAAATTTTAACTGTTGCTTATTTCATATATTATATTCTTAACCCTTTAATTTCCCTTTTATGAGATAAGCTTTTAGATTAGTTAATGAGCTTGTATAAGCATATGTTTTGAAAACATAAGAAAGAAAAGCAAATTTTCTATTAACTTTACTAAATAAAATTCATATAATAATAAAAAAATCAAGAAAATTTTTACTCCTATAAAAAAAATTAAATAATTTAAAGATATAGGTAAAAAACTTTTTCAAGCTAAATATATTAATTTATCATAACGATACCGGGGTATCGTTCCCCGAACTCAAATAAATATAAAAGATAAAATAGTTAATTTTAAAAAAAAACTAAAAGAATTTAAATCACATCCTAAAAAAATTACACAAAATAATATTCTTATAAATAAAATTCTAGCATACTCTGCTAAAAAAATTAAAGCAAACCCCCCTCTTCTGTATTCCACATTAAACCCCGACACCAACTCTGACTCTCCCTCAGCAAAATCAAAAGGAGTTCGATTAGTTTCTGCTAAACAAGAAGCAAATCAACTTAAACCCAAAGGAAAAGTTATAAATAAAAATCAAACATAACTTTGATACTCATAAAATCTTAATAGACTATAATTTCCAATTAAAAATACAAAAGACAATAAAATTAAAGCCAATCTTACTTCATAAGAAATTGTTTGGGCTACAGCACGCAATCCCCCTAATAATGCGTAATTAGAATTCGAAGATCAACCAGCAATTATTACAGTATAAACCCCTAAGCTTGTACAACACAAAAAAAATAACAACCCTAAATTAAATATAATTAACCCTGTAAAATAAGGAATTACTAGCCAAACCAATAAAGACAAAAATAAACTAAAAATAGGAGAAAAATAATATCTAATATAATTAGATACAATTGGATAAGTTTGTTCCTTAGTGAAAAGCTTAATTGCATCTCTAAAAGGTTGAGGAATTCCTATAAATCCCACTTTATTAGGACCTTTACGAATTTGAATATAACCCAATACTTTTCGTTCCAATAAAGTCAAAAAAGCCACACCAACTAAAACACAAATAATTAACAATAATCTCCCCACAATAGGTATAATAATATCTATTAATATCACGTATTACTTGTAAAATAAAATTACATTTATGAATTCTAAATTCATTGCACTAATCTGCCAAAGTAATATATTATTTTTAATCAATAAACAAAGAATTATCTTAAATATTTGGTCCTTTCGTACTAAAATATTTTATCTAATTAAGGATAGAAACCAACCTGGCTTACGCCGGTCTGAACTCAGATCATGTAAGGGTTCAAAGGTCGAACAGACCTAAACTTTAAACTTCTCCGCCTAAAAATTACCCTTAATCCAACATCGAGGTCGCAACCCTTCTTGTCGATAAGAACTCTCAAAAAAGATTACGCTGTTATCCCTAAGGTAACTTAATCTTATAATCACTATAAGTGGATCAATTATTCAAAAATTATTGTATAAATTATAAAAAGAGTTTATTTAATCTTCTTGTCACCCCAACAAAATATTTTTCCAAATAAAATTTAAATACTTCTATCAATAAATTATTCTTTAAATATAAAGCTCTATAGGGTCTTCTCGTCCTTTAAATATATTTAAGTCTTTTAACTTAAAAGATAAATTCTACATTCAATTAAATTGAGACAGTTAATACTTCGTTCAATCATTCATTCTAGCCCTCAATTAAAAGACTAATGATTATGCTACCTTTGCACGGTCAAAATACCGCGGCCCTTCAATAAAATCAGTGGGCAGATTAGACTTTAAATTATTTTCAAAAAGACATGTTTTTGTTAAACAGGCGAGTATTTATTTGCCGAGTTCCTTAATTTAACCTTTCTAATTAAATTACTTCTTACAATCATCTATACTAATTTTATCATTATTACAAATTTATTTTTATTATTAAATTTATTCTAATAAATACCTAAATCAATAAAAAATTATTTTTATTTTTAAATAAATTATAACATTTTTTTAACTAATGACTATTTCTAAGCCTATAGATTTAAAAACTTAACTATCAATTATAAATAATACTTTAAAGCTTATCCCTTAAAATATTTTTAATTATTACTAATTTAATTACCAAAATAAAAAATTATTAATAATTAACTAAATTTAATTTATTTCTTAGAAAACCAGATATATTTAAATACGTTTAACATTTCACTTCTAATAAATTATTTTTAATAACTTTAATACGTTAACTAACATAATTTATTAGCTCATTTAAATTCGGGAATAATAAATCTTTATTTTTTAATTAATAAACCCTGATACACAAGGTACAATAAATAATATTTTCTTTTAAAATAATATTTTTTCAAAATATTTAAAATTTCTTTTACAATACTAATCAACTATCATTATAATTATTTTTTCTTTATAAAATACTAAAACTTTTTATATTAAAATTAATTTTATTAAACCTAATTTTTACACAAATAAATTAAATAATTTAATTTTATCAAATTAAACCGAATTGCACGATAACTTTTCAATGTAAATGAAATGCTTTACTAGTCAAGCTCCAATTTGACTTTCTAGGCACACCTTCCAGTACGCCTACTATGTTACGACTTATCTCATTTTAAATAACGAGAGCGACGGGCGATGTGTGCATGTTTTAGAGCTAAAATCAATTAATTTATATAAGATTAATTTACTATCAAATCCACTTTTATATAAATAATTTCAATTTATAATCCATATAAATAATTTTATTGTAACCCATTACCACTTAATTATAAACTGCACCTTGATCTGACATAATTTATATTATTAATTTTAGAAAATTTTAACCCTTATAGGACATTCTGATGACGACGGTATACAAGCTGATAACAAAATTAAGTAAGGTTTAACGTGGACTATCAATTATGAAACAGGTTCCTCTGAATAGACTAAAACACCGCCAAATTTTTTGAGTTTCAAGAACATATCTATTACTACTCTAATTTTAACTATTTACATTTAAAATAATAGGGTATCTAATCCTAGTTTATTGTTTAAATTTCACAGCTTCATTAATTAATTAAGATCTTAATTAATTTTAAAATTTCACTTAATAAAATTAATAATGAATCCTAATTTCTTTTATTTACAAAAATTAACTACCTAATTAATTATGTTTACTTGCATTCTTCGTATAACCGCGGCAGCTGGCACGATTTTTGCCAATACTATATAATATCACTAACTCTAAATTTCTTTAATAATTAAAATTAAATACTGCGAATATTTACTTAAATAATTTCCCTTAAAGAAAAATTACATAAACCTCGAAAATTCTTACATGTAAAATGAACTAAAAATAAACTTAATAGCCAAAATAAAACTATTATTAAAAAATAATAAACAGTTTCAATCAACTACACAATACTATATGTTTATGTATTAGTGAACATATATTGAGGCGACGGTCCCGATCCTTACAATAACCCTCAAAAATCAAAAAAAAACGCCATTTTCTTATTTAAAATATTTTTTAAAACAATAATTAGACTTAAACATTATTAAAAATAATTTTAATGAAATTTAATCAATAAATTTATTTTTAATATATTTTTAATTTCATATAATTTTAAACAAATTATTTCCCCTTTAATTAATTAATTAATTAAAATAATTTAATTTACTATATATATTTTTTTATATAAAATTAAAAATAAGTAATTTCTTTTTGAATAAAACTGGTATAGGATATAATACTTCAGTTAATATCTATTTTTTTTTTTTATATTTTTAAAAAAAATAGATATTAACTAATTAATATATCTAATTTCGTTTTTTATTTTATTCATTTTATACATTAATACTATTGTCCTGGGCTTAATATTTAATAAACTAATAAAATTTCCTTTTTTTTAAATAATTATTATATAATATATATATATATAAAATTTTAATAAATATATAAATAATATATACATTATTAATTATTTAAATAATGATCAGGTAATATATATACTTATCCCCATATTTATATTTTTGTATATGATATTAATAATTAATAATTCTCTCTCTCTCTCACCTTATCCAGCTGTCAGGGCTATAGTTGGGATGTATATTTATTAAAATCTTATTATTAAATAAATCTTGCTTTTCTAGTAATAAATAAATAATTAGAATTTTGAAATATTTTATTATTATTATATATATATATAGTAAAAGTTTAATATTATATAAATACTTAATAATTTAAAATATTAATTTATTAATTATATATAATATTATATTATTCCTGAAAAAATAAAAAAATCTCTATTCTGAAAAACACCCCTTTTTCAATCAGTGTGCATCGAGCCGACACATCTACAAATTTACCTCTAGAAAGAATTTTAATCTTTATCTTTAAAAAGTGAGCCGTGGAATAACTATTTTTCATTAAGATAAAAAAA